GAATTCCTTCCAGAGCCTGTTGGATAATTTTTATGGATTCTGTCATTTCACTGATTCGTACTAAATACCGAGCTAATGAATCCCCTTCCTTTTGCCATTGAATCTCCCAATCAAATTCGTCGTAACACTCATAACGATCAACTTTACGAAGATCCCATTGTATTCCGGAAGCCCGTAGCATCGGTCCTGATAAACCCCAATTTAGTGCTTCTTCTGCGCCAATAATGCCTACGCCTTCAACTCGTTCTAAAAAAATAGGATTCCGTGTAATAAGCTTTTCATATTCAGCAACCCCGGTTAAAAAATAATCGCAAAAATCCAAACATTTATCTATCCAGCCATGAGGTAGATCAGCAGCTACTCCTCCGATACGAAAATAATTATGCATCATGCGCATACCGGTAGCAGCTTCGAATAGGTCATATATCAATTCTCGTTCTCGCAAAATATAGAAGAAAGGGGTCTGTGCCCCAATATCTGCCATAAAAGGGCCAAGCCATAACAAATGGGAAGCGATACGACTCAACTCCAACATAATAGCTCTGATATAGCTAGCCCTTTTAGGTACTTGAATATTGCCTAGCTGTTCGGGTCCATTTACGGTTATTGCTTCTGTGAACATAGTAGCTAAATAATCCCAACGTGTTACATAAGGCAAATATTGTATAATTGTTCGATTTTCCGCAATTTTCTCCATCCCTCTATGTAAATAACCCAATATTGGTTCACATTCAATAACATCTTCACCATCGAGAGTAACGATCAGTCGAAGAACACCATGCATTGATGGGTGGTGAGGGCCCATATTGACTATCATGAGGTCTTTTCTTGTAGTTGGTGCAATCATAAGTTTTTTCCCGAGTCATTCTTCCCATGCATTGCTGAAAGTAAAAAGAAGTTCATCAAAATTGAAACGACTAAGCTCAAATGGTATCATGCTTCAAATTAACGAGTTTTTATCTCTCGAATATTCAACTCGCCAATTAATTCTTTATAGCGTTCTCTATTTTTTTTTGACAAATAGGCCAGCAGTCGTTGACGTTTTCCCAAAATTTTCCGCAAACCTCTCTGAGATGAAGAGTCTTTTTTGTGCAATTCCAAATGTGAAGTAAGTCTCCTTATCTTAGTCGTGAAACTGAATACTTGAAATTCAACAGACCCCCTGTTTTCTTCGTTTTCTTTTTGAGAAATAACCGAAATGAATGAATTTTTTACCATAAAAAAATCCCCTTTCCCTTTTTACAGATATGGATTTTACCGATCAGTAATAATAATGCCATTAATTTGAATGTGATATATACAATAATCTAATCCGAATTTATTTATGAACTCCTAATTTTCTGAATTCAAATCACTCAATTCAATTTGAAATTGGATTTAGATAGGGATAGAAAAGGATTGGTACATTTTCGCATCGAAGAATTTAGATTTAAAACGAAGAAGTTTTTGTTGATTCATTTCGAGATCTAATTGAGCCATTATTTATTTCAATATTGGATATTAGAATGAAATGTGAGACAAGGCATGTGATCTGTGTATTTGTTTGCTTTCATATACCCTATATTATATATAGGGTATAGGATATATAGAAAAAGTGTATTATCCACGAATTTTCAATCGTGGATACAGATGTATCCTTAACATACTGAAACGACTGCCATTATTGGTATCAAACCAATAACGATTCATACAAGCTAAATCCTCTAATCGATAATTAGGCCAAAGAAAGAGCTTTAATTTCATTAATTTATTTTTCTCTCTATCAAGATGCTTACTGTCATGCGAAACTTGGCTGCTGTTTTTTCCGTTCTTTCCATTCCAAAATACTGGATTTCTATCTCCACCATTTCTATTCTTTGAATTGAAACAATTTAGAATTCTCAATTTTCTACGACGTCTAAACGATAAAATATTTTCAGGAACAAGCAAATCAAAATGATTTTTGTCTCTATTTCCAGTTATTCTTTGATGTGCTGAAATAGTTTCATCAAAATTATTCTTAGAAACATATCTTTGTTCTTGGTATTTTTTATTAGTTTGGTGTTTACTCTTATGAACCAACGAAATACCTATGGTTTGATACATAATAAATTGGCCATCGTTTTTTCCAGACAGACGAATGGGTTCTATAATCAATACTCCCTTTTTCATCAATTCTGTAAGAGTTAAATTCTTCTGAATCAGCATTATATCCAAACAAATTTCTCTCGTTTGAATCGAGGAGATAGTAATTTTTTTTGGATCTATCAGTCTAAGCAGGAGACAACATACCTTGATATTATTCATCATTCTTTGATTCAAAGTATCGTCCCATCTTAATTGAAAAAGAAAAAAACGTTTCAGGAAGGAATCTAGTTCTGCTTCCGTGTTGCTTTTGTATTGTTTTTTCTTTTTCGCTTTTTTCATGTCTGATCTTGCAGAATTTTCTTCAAGATCTTTTTGTTGTGAGAGAACGGATCCAAGATCTCCTCGACTTGTGGGTTCTTTTTCTTCTTGATTTCGATACTTTTTATTCGATGGTATCAAAAAACTTCCTTTTTTCTTTTCATTGATCTTTTTATTTTCACTACTATTTTCATTTCTATTCAAATTTAAAAGAAGTAATTTTCTTGGTATAAACCAAGGTTTCGTTTTATAGGCATTATAAAGTAACACAAGTTCTGGGAAGAACCAAAGTTCCAGATTCGATATGTGACGCTTTAGTATTTTTTCATTCATTCCCATCCAATCAAAAAAAACTTTGTGAGAGTTTGGTGGATTTATTTCTGGAATCATAAGATAAAAAAGATCTTTTTTATGAATTATTTGATAATTGTTAGTACGAATTTGAGTATTCTGATTCCTATTGGTATCGATCGTGATCCAGGCCTCAATATCGACTTTTTGTCTAAGATAAAAATTGAGAATTTTCCAATCAAAATATTTTCTATCGGCCGTTTTTTCCATATAGCGAATATCGACCTTTCCTAGAAAATTATTGATAGGGATGTTTCTCAGCATATCAAAAAGGCTTTCTTTATGCGTGTTATAAGAAAGCTCTTGGTTCTTATGTCCTTGAAAGGGAGAAAAGCATTCCGTTTTATTTTCATAATTAAGAAATTTATATGATAAAAGATCATATCTATAGTATTTTTGAAAATTATCTTTTTGATTAGATAATGAATATACTTCAAATTGGTTTTGTTTTTTGGAACCAATTAATTGGTCTTTTTCATATGAATGCCTTTTGCTAAAATTTGATTTTTTAGCTATACGACGCTGATGAACTGTATTTCGCCACTTTTCTGGTATTAATCTAGACCATCTGATCTGAGATAAATCGTATTGATAATGTCCTCTTAACCAGTTTTTCCATTGATTCATTTCATAACTCGGAAGTTTCTTATCTCCTAATTTCGAATGAACCATTCCTTGTGTTTCAAAAGAATCCTTTATTTCAGGCTTAAGAAAAAAAGGGATTCCTTGAGATTGAAAAACAGAGCGAAATTTATACGAGTTACTGACTTGGATTTGTGATAATTTGTAAAATACATATGCTTGTGACATGTATGATAAGTCATAAAAAATAGGTGAATTTGTTTTACTATTACTAATATTATCAAGTGACTTTTTTATAGTCGAAATAAAGGCAATTGGATTTTTATTTTTTTTATTAATTATTTCTTGTTTTCTTTCCTTATTGTAAATGGATTTATCAATAATTTTTTTTGTTGATTCAAGAAAAAGTTCTGTATTCATTTTGGGAATATTAATGATAGATAAAAATATTTCTGTGTATATTCTTTCAATGAAAAATTTCAAAAAAAGGGGTAATTTCGAAATTAATCGAGCATTTCTTTTTTTTAATATTTGCCATTTTTCGAATCTTTTAGAATTATAACTTGTTTTGTTAGGACTAATATTATTTATTTTTGGAGTTACTTTTTTTTTCTCTTTTGTGATTCTTTCTATTTGATTTCGAATTGTACTTGTTCTATCAGTCAGATCCTTCATTTTTTTTTCTGTCAATGAAGAATTTGTTGAACTCGGAGATGCAATTTGACTAAATGATTCGTGAATTATCTGATTGCTGATTATAGAATCTTTTTTTTCTTTAATTTCACTCGATTCATATACTTCTACTTCTCTTAATCGAAATAATAGAATTGGATTTACTTTTGAAAGTTCTTTTATTCTTTTTTTTATAAAAATAACACTTTTGATAACCCGTTTTTTTGTTTCTTTTGATACTTTTCGAAGTAATTTTGTTTTTGCTTTAAAAACTATTAGAACTCGAAAATACTGCTTTTTTAATTTTCCAATTTTTCTTTCAAGTTTCTTAAAAATGGGTTTAAAAAAGGAAGGTCGTTTTCGGGGCGAACCAAAAGGAAGTTCAGCTTCCATTCCCCAAACTGTTAAAAAACAAAAATCATCTTTTTCTTTTTTCTTTTTCATTAGATCTTTCTGAGAGGATCTTAGTTTCGATTTGTGCCAAGGTTTCAGACAGAAAGGAAATAATATTTTTATCTGAATACCGTCTGTCAACCAATTTTTCGGAAATTCTGTTTCTGATAACGGAACACCATTATAGGTACATTTAACATGCATCTCTGTATTCCATTCCTGTAAATCCTCAGACCATTCAGGAAGTTGCAATAGGCATATACGTCCAATATTTTTTGCAATTATCAATGAAGGTAATAGAATATATTTTCTAAAAATAGATTGAGTTAGTAACATGGAACCTCTTATTACTTGCGCAAATGGAATGGTATCCCAGGCCTCTGCTATGTCTATTCGCGCTTTCTCCTTTCTTTTGTTCTTCTCTTTGTTTTCTTCTCTTTTTGTTTGTTCTTCTGTATACTCTACAATTTTGAATGCTTCCCCCTTACCCACCCAATTTCTCAAAATTAGTTTAATCAACCCGGAGATATCAAAAGATAAAAAAGGGGATTTTTTTATTCTGTCCAAAAAAAGAGGGGAATGCACATTTGCTTGAAACAATTCCCAAATAACTATTT